GGGGACCGGAATATGAAAAAACCGAAGGACCCCTTAACTATTTAAGTTATTAATCGAACGAATCACACTTTTACCACTAAACTATACCCGCTTCATATTCATTATTATATATGAATGGACCTTTTGTCGAACAAAAGAATGAGAGACAATTAAGCTAGCATCAGACTCATGAAAATTCTAGCGTTGACACTTCGTCTCACTGGGGGTACTTGAAAAATAGGCGAAGAATAGAAAGCAGCTTATTTAATTTAAATAACAAAATCATACATAACATAATATAATAAAGTGAAAAGTTATACTTTATCGTTTGCTGGAAGTCATTACTGACACTCCCGAATCGAAGGAATTATTGAAGCTGAACCATAAAAATGACGAATTCTGCATTTCCTTTTTCGTTTTCAACTTCCCTTTTAACTGTCGGATTTTATGAATTTAAGTTCGGATTTATTGGATCTCAAATTTTAAAATAAAACTTGTCCCTTGAACAAGTAAATGAGTTATGTTATATATGTTATAACATATGTGTGTTTCCTTTTTGATATTATTTAATATCAATATATGTATGTGTCCTTTTCCACTTAAGTAACTAAGTAAATTGAGAAAAAAAATACTAATAACAAAAATATTTTAAAACTAAAAATATTGAAAATGTGAAAAAATATTCATATTCTATAGTTCTTATAGTCTTAATAATACTAAGAAATGACGCTTCTATCATAGGAATGGAGATGGAAACTGTCTTTGCTGTTGCTTCAATAACAAGTATTTTTGATTTGATATCAAATCAAAAATAATTAAATTGTTTGATCTATGAAATGATTCATCAGAACAAAAGAAGTAATGTAATGGCCCGGCCAGTACTTAACCAGGCCGGGGGGATGAACCTTTCTTACAAAATCCAAGAAGTGAAGTTGAAGTAAGGTATTCTTTCTATATCTATTCTATTGGAGATAAGGCATCCGTTTCAAATCATTATCTAAATTGAATTGCTGATCAAATTCGTAGATAAACCTTATCCATTTTTAATTTATTTAATATTTTAATATATTAAATTTAAATATAAAATATAATAAAATATAATAATAATATATATTATATTTTTATTATTATTATCGTTATTTTATCCTTATAATTCTTATAATAAAGTAATAAAGAAAGAAAACAGTTTTTTTTCAATCTTTTTTACTTCACGTGTCGCGTCACATAAAAAAATTTTCAATTTTGAATTGGGAGAGATGGCTGAGTGGACTAAAGCGGCAGATTGCTAATCCGTTGTACGAGTTATTTGTACCGAGGGTTCGAATCCCTCTCTCTCCGCTCTCTCTGATCACTTCAGACTTTCGAATTTGAAAAAATTCCGATCCCTTGGTTTTTTCATCATAGGTAAATGTATAGAATACATAAAAAGAAAATAAAGAAAAACTCAAAATCTTTTTTTTTTATTCCTCACGTCCAGGATTACGGCCCGGATCGTTAGATAAGAATCCGAAGATGAACAGAGAAACAAAAAATATCACTACTGTGTAAACGAAGAGTTTGAGAGTAAGCATTACACAATCTCCAAGATTTTATTTTTTTTGAAAAAGGAAATAGATTGCCCATTTTTTATCACATACACTATTTTGACATAACGCCCCCAAAAATGAAGTCTTTTCTTGAAAAAAAAGGATTTTCACGAATTTATTTTGAATACAAGAAAAGAAAGATTCTGATTCCTTCATTACCAAAAATTTTTGGCCATATCCATTGTTGGGTATTGTGGGGTCCTTAGAAAGTCCTTGTTTACTGGAAGGTCAGAACGAGGAAATAAGTGGATCAAAATTTATCACCGCGGTCATTCAATTCAATATACAAGAATTTCCGTTTTTGAATCGAGGGTTCATAATGTAAAACTTATCTGATCTTATCAATTTTTAGAATTTTTTTGGATAAATCATGAATTTTGCAGAGTAGTAAAGATTTTATCGAAAACTTACAGCGGCTTGCCAAACAAAGGCTAAGAGAAAAAATAGTACAGGTATGACAGGCATAACATCTACGATGGGATTGAAAAAGGCATAAGCCTCGGGCAGTTTGGCGAAGAAAAAACTACTCGAATAAAGGGTAGAATTAAGACAGATACAGATTAAACTAAAGATATTAAGCATAACAAACATTTCATTCTTGTAGATTAGAAAATTTGATTTTGGTTGAGTTTTTTTTTATGAGGGAAAAATGAAAAGGCGGGTCAAAAAATCCTTCCTTTTCTTCGAACTCTCCCAAATCCAAAATCTTTCCTTTCATTCTCAAATGAGAATACAAGGAATTATAGTTTCATACAATATCTTAATTGAATTTTATGTAATGATCAATAATTTTTTTATTCTATATTTACATGTGTTGAATCCTAGCAACAATGTATTTCATATGTATTTGGGTTGGGATTGACGAATGACCAATACCAATATTAGTCTTTATTAGTGTCGAATATAAACCTAAATGGGGCGTGGCCAAGCGGTAAGGCTGCGGGTTTTGGTCCCGTCACTCGGAGGTTCGAATCCTTCCGTCCCAGATCGTCTTCATCAGAAACGAAAGATTCTTCTCTTTAACAACTTTTTGGATATAATGTGATCCAACCCTCTGCTCTGAATTCTAGGAATAATTCTACGAATTATATCTTTTCTTTCGTTTGGTTTCTCACAAACGCGATCGAGTGCACGGGTAGAAATAAAGATATTTCTTTTAATTCCCAATTCAAAAAAGAATTGGGGGAGCATTCCCATTCAGAGTATGCTTGTACTACTCATATTCATATTGAAGTTAGTTACTTATGGAAGCTTTGTGTTCCATATCCGTGAAATGGGAATTCTAACATGATGCATTCTGAATCGAAATGGAAAAAGGCCCTTTTTCTATTCCATTCTCAAGGGGGCCTAAAGAAAAATAAATAGTGTATCCCAATTCCACACTTTATTTTATGTGGAGACTAAAGATTACGTAGTTTTTGGTATTAATTTCATTTCATGGTTCGTCTTAAAACTTCTAAGAAAAAAAAATAAGAAAAACGAATGGATCTGGATCCCATTTTTTTGCATTTTATCTTATATCTTATTCAAATGAATATCAATGTAATGTAACGATTGGATGGATGAAAATTTATATATTCTATGGAATTGGCGAAAAGATTTTGGAACCTGAAGTAAAACAAAATCTGTCTGTATACTGTATAATATAAAAATAACAAATAATAAAATCAAAATAATATAACAAGATAATAAAAAAAAAACAAGTCCTATATTATATAATTATATATATTATATAATATATATATATTATTGTATTGTTCAGTAACAGTGGTCCTTTGGTTAAGTCAATAAGGGTCTGTGATTCTTTAAATATCCATGATTACCTCCGGTAAGAATTGTTCGTTGTATATGATGGATACGAAAAGATTAGATTCTTCTTATTCTTGATTCTGATTTTCTCTTTCAGATGAAAGAAAGAATTGAAAGAAAAAATAATGACTTTAATCTTACCTTACACGAGACCCTTTCTATTCCATACTCATGAAAACAAAAAAGGATTTTAATCTTCATTTTTATGAACCCTTGGTACTCGAAGACGTGTGAAAAATCTATATTATAGAGAAACCCCTGGCCTTTTCGAGTCATTGAAATAGTTTATATTTGGTTAATAACTGATTTTGTTTCGGAATTTTCAATCCATCCGGGATTAGATTGGAAATCTATTTCTATTAAAGACTGTTCTTTTGAAGTTTAGAATTTTTTTGTTCGAGAAAAATGGGATCTTTTTCATGATTCACCATCCCGAACAATCTGTTGAAGATGTAAATAAGACTTAAGTAAATTCGTTTATTCGTCTTTTTGAGAAATATGTTTCATTCATATGATAGAATATGGGGCGAAATAACTTAAATCCTTTCTAAGACTTTTCCGGATAACTATTTATCTATCCATAGATACATAAAAGGTATTTATATACCGTTGAGCCAATGACTATTCATGATTCCATCTTGAATCAATTCCATACCGGTTCGAAATTTAATTAGAGAAATGTTATGGTAAAACTTCGTTTGAAACGATGTGGTAGAAAGCAACGCGCGACTTGAAGGACATGATTCGTTGTGGATTCTTACATCCACCATTTTCTATAGGAATGAAGATGCTCTTGAATCGACATAGTTTGTTCTTGCTAGGAACCTAATTTGTGTTGGGTTGGTAAATAGGAATAGTACACGATGGAGCTCGAGCAAAAAGTATTGATTCATTTATCGGGAGGAAGAATCTAGGGTTAGTAACAATAAATAAGTTAGACCAACTTTGTAAGTATATCTTCAATATAGAAATCGAAGGGTTAAAATCCGAACAAGTTTGAAATGAAAAATGAAATAAAAAAAAAGTCAAACAAATTTGTTGGAATTAGGAAAACTTTTTCGATTCAAATTAAAAGTGTATTATATTACAAGGGAATCAATCATTCGTATTATCTTTCTATAGAAAGAAATAACAAAAAACAAAAGGTATGTTGCTGCCATTTTGAAAAGGAATAAGGATCACCGAAGTAATGTCTAAACCCAATGATTTTACAAAGCAAAGAGCAAGGATTCCGGAACAAGGAAACACTATTTTCAATTGTCTCAATAATTTTACTAGAATGAGGAGTATTCGAGACGAGACAAACAAAAAAGGTTAGAGACGACTCAAGAAATGTCTAAGGATTTACTTTAACCTTCGAACTTTTTCCGAATTACCCAACTTGAGTTATGAGTATGAATGATATTTCTTTTTTTTTTCTGTAAGTAAGAACAAAAAACGACTAAAATCATAGTCCATGATTTTATGGATCTATTTGCTATTATATACAGAAATATTCGAATTTAAATCGTTTTTTTCTCGAGCCGTATGAGGAGAAAACCTCCTATACGTTTCTAGGGGGGGGTATTATTTATCTACATCTATCCCAATGAGCGATCTATCGAATCGTTGCAATTGATGTTCGATCCCGAAGAGAAGGAAGAGATCTTCGAAAAGTAGGTTTTTACGATCCGATACAGAATCAAACTTATTTAAACGTTCCCGTTATTCGTTATTTCCTTGAAAAAGGTGCTCAACCTACAGGAACTGTTCATTATATTTTAAGGAAGGCAGAATTATTTAAAGAAAGAGCTTTGTAAAGAAATAAACAACAAAAAAAAGAAAGGTAACTAGTATCTATTTTGGGTAATTATTTACCCAAAATTTGCTTTTTTCTTGTTCTATTCATACTTTTTTATTTATTTTTATTGTTGTTGTGGAAATCCACCAACAAACAAAGGACGAACCTTGCTTATTGTACCTCTATTGATTGAATAAACCCGACATTTTTCTGTACTTTTTTTTTCATCTAAATTTCTTATTTATGTTGTGCCAATCCAACACAAATCCTTATTTGATTTACTTACTAATTAATTGAATTTGTTCTCTCAACATTCCACTCATATTGACAATGGTGTATCGAACAAATATAATTCGATCGTAGATAAATGGATCCATTTATTCCGACCCCTGTTGGTTTTTCCTTTACTTCAGTCAAATGATGGGTTTGCTGGATTTACTGTTATACAATACAAGATGTATTTTCTTAACGAAAATCAAAAATTTTTCGAAAAGGGGTAGTCTGTATAAATTTTGATATTTCTATTGGAAATCCGTTGTTTTTTAATCCGATCTGCTCATTTTGTTATTTTGGTGTTTCTAATTGATCCTCAAATTTTTCCTTTATATTTCTTGTTAGTTCAATGGTTTGACGTAGTTGTACAGTGCAATGCAATTCAATTGATTTTTTTTATTTCGATCGTATCTACATATCATATTTGTCTGGGTTGCTAACTCAACGGTAGAGTATTCGGCTTTTAAGTGCGACTATGATCTTTTACACATTTGGATGAAGCAACGAATTCGTCCAGACTATTGGTAGAGTCTATAAGACCGCGACTGATCCTGAAAGGTAATGGATGGAAAAAACAGCCTGTCGTAATAATAAGAAGAAAATGGAATTTCTTCTTATATTCTTATTATTTTTAGTAGAATTTTGAGTTGATTCCTACCGGATTATTCCCATTTTTTTTTTTATTTATTTTTGGAGGAAGACAAAAGAAATTCACATTTACAGTTGGGTCTAGTGAATAAATGGATAGAGCCCCACGGCTCCAATTCTGGTAAAAAAAAAGCAACGAGCTTCTATTCTTATCTTAATTTGAATAATTACCCGATCTAATTAGACGTTAAAAAAAAATTAGTGCCTGATGCGGGGAAGGGTTCTCCTGTGAGTGGTCCTTTGATTCTTTTTTTTGTTTTTTTAAAAATCCTAACTATTCTCTATTATGGATTGGAAACGAATGTGTAGAAGAAACAGTATACTGACAAAAAGAATTTGTTCCAAAGTCAAAAGAGCGATCGGGTTGCAAAAATAAAAGATTTTTGAACCTCTGGGAATTATAACGAAGATAAACCCATTGGATAGAAGAGGGGAGGAAAAATATCTGTTGATTGGACTACCTGTTTCCGGGGTATATATTTTTTTCCATACATAATACATACTCTGTTCTGACCATATTGCACTATGTATAATTTGATAACCAAGAAATGCCTACTGTTTCTGGTTAAAGTAGAAATGTAAGTCAATGGAAGAATTACAAGGATATTTAGAAAAGGAGAAATCTCGGCAACAACACTTCCTATATCCGCTACTCTTTCAGGAGTATATTTATGCACTTGCTCATGATCATGGTTTAAATGGTTCGATTTTTTACGAACCTGTCGAAGTTTTTGGTTATGACAATAAATCTAGTTTAGCACTTGTAAAACGCCTAATTACTCGAATCTATCAACAGAATTTTTTGATTTCTTCGGTTAATGATTCTAACCAAAAGAGGTTCGTTGGGCATAACAATTTTTTTTATTCTCATTTTTATTCTCAAATGATATCAGAAAGTTTTGCAATTATTGTAGAAATTCCGTTCTCGCTGCTATTAGTATCTTTTTTCGGAGAAAAAAAAGAAATACCAAAATATCATAATTTACGATCAATTCATTCAATTTTTCCCTTTTTAGAGGACAAATTATCGCATTTAAATTATGTCTCAGATATACTAATACCTCATCCCATCCACATGGAAATCTTGGTTCAAATTCTTCAATGCTGGATTCAAGATGTTCCTTTTTTGCATTCATTGCGATTCTTTCTTCACGAATATCATAATTGGAATAGTCTTCTCATTACTCATAAAAAATCTATTTGTGTTTTTTCAAAAGAAAATAAAAGACTATTTTGGTTCCTATACAATTCTTATATATTTGAATGTGAATTTTTATTCGTTTTTTTTCGTAAACAATCTTCTTATTTACGATTAACATCTTCTGGAACTTTTCTTGAGCGAACACATTTCTATGGAAAAATAGAACATTTTCAAATAAAACATTTGCATTTTATAGTAGTATGTCCTAACTATTTTTATAAGAC